AGCCTATATGCGACAGATAGACTCTTGTAACCATACCCTATTTGCTTGCTTACGTGAACATAATTTCTTTATAAATGAAAAAGAATAATGAATTCCACAAAAACAAAAAAAAGTCTTTGTTTACGAGGGACAACTATAAATTAATATTTCGTTGTTACGAAATCGACCATGGATCAATTCCCCTTTTATTTAGAAGTATTGAATACACCCATACTTCTGAGCGTCATGTTACTCCTCCCAAGAGACATGTCAGAGTCAGGGCATCCCCCTTGGATTGAATGGGATGACAGTTTCTCATTTCGAATCTGTAAAATCATAATTTCGATCAAATCACACATCGCAGTATACTAGGCCCTCCAATTCTTTAAGAGGTTTATCTAAAAAATTCGCGATATAACTAGGAAGACGTTTCAAATACCACACGTGGGTTACCGGGCATGCCAATTTAATATAGCCCATTTGATACCTTCGTATTCGAGAATCCACAAATTCGACTCCGCATTGTTCACAAAATTTTGGGTCTTCTTTTTCATTTCTGATTACTCGATAATTTCCACAAGCACAAATTCCACTTTTTATCGGCCCAAAAATTCTTTCACAAAATAATCCATCTTTTTCTGGTTTATTGGTTTTGTAATGAAAAGTATAAGGTTTTGTCACCTCTCCAACTATCTCTCGATTAGGTAGGATTTTTGTGGCCCAAGCACTTATTTGTTTAGGCGAAACTAATCCAATTCTGAGTTGTTGATGTTTATACTGATCGATCATAGAAGATAAATTCTAATTTATTCCGATTAAGCTTCCATCCTATTAATCTGGAAGGTTTTCTCAGATACAAGGAAATGATTCAGTTCCAGAGCCAAAGATCGTAGTTCTCGAACGAGCAATCGAAAAGATTCTGGAGTATCCTCGGGGTTAGGTATTGTTCCCCCAATAATCGTAGTACCAAGTACTTCCTGGCGAGCTTTAATATGATCCGATTTATAAGTAAGCATCTCTTGTAAAATATGAGCAACACCAAATCCTTCTAGAGCCCAAACTTCCATTTCTCCTACGCGCTGTCCTCCTTGCTTGGCTCTTCCTCGAAGGGGTTGTTGTGTAACAAGTGCATAATGTCCACTAGAACGTCCATGGATTTTATCATCAACTTGATGAATTAATTTCAATATATAAGGATTTCCTATTATAACAGGTTGTTCAAAAGGATCCCCTGTTCTTCCATCAAATATTCGACTCTTTCCCGGATACTCGGGTTCAAATATCCACGGCTTCGCTGTTTGTTTACTGGCTTGATATAATTCAGAAAACACTAGTTTTCGCGAAGCCTCGTGTTCATATCTCTCATCAAAAGGTGTTATTCGATAATGTCTATCTAGCAGACCTCCTGCTAACCCGAGCGAACATTCAAATATCTGTCCTACATTCATTCGTGAAGGTACTCCTAATGGGTTAAAGACCATATCAACGGGTCTTCCGTCTTGCAAATAAGGCATATCTTGTCTAGACAAAATTTTGGAAATGATACCTTTATTTCCATGTCGTCCGGCTACTTTATCGCCAACTTTTATTTCACGTTTCTGTAAAATATATACATGAATTGTTTCGGGATTATAACTAGAGCCCCCTTTTTTCTGGATCCATCTCACATCAATAACTCGACCCCTACCACCTATAGGAAGTTTTAGACAAGTTTCTTTGGATGTGGATACCTGAATGCCAAGTATGGCTCGTAATAATCTATCTTCAGGGGCATACGAAGATTCTTTTGCCATCTGGGGTGTTAATTTACCTACCAAAATATCACCTGTTTCTACCCACGATCCCAACCCCACAATTCCATTTTTGTCTAAATTGCGAAGTAAATGGGCTTCTAAATGCGGTATTTCACTTGTAACTCTTTCGGGTCCTTGACTTGTTACATAAGTCTGAATTTCATATTTCCGAATGTGAAAAGAAGTATAAATATCTTCATCAACAAGACGCTCACTAATGAGTACGGCATCTTCAAAATTGTAACCTTCCCACGGCATATAAGCCACTAATACGTTTTTTCCCAAAGCTAGCTCACCCCCAACTGTAGCGGCACCATCTGCTAAAATTTGTCCCTTTTTAATGCATTTACCCCGCGGAATCCGGGGGTTTTGGTGCATACAAGTATTTTTGTTGGAACGTTGGTACAGAACTAATGGAATGCTTTGAGTATCCCCATTACCTGATAAAATCATCTTATCAGTATCGGTATAAATAATCTTTCCCTCATGTTCGACTATAGCGAGAACCCCTGAATCGAGAGCCGCTTGACGTTCCAACCCGGTTCCAACAATGCATTTCTCGGACTTAGAAAGCGGAACTGCTTGACGTTGCATATTAGAACTCATTAAAGCTCGATTTGCATCGTTGTGCTCGATAAAAGGAATGAGGGAAGCTCCAATAGAAAAAAATTGGAAGGGAAAAATACTTCGAAGATGAGCCTGTTCCCACGCAATAGTCAGGAATTCTTGACGGTATCGAGCCGGAACAACCTGTTCTTCCTGAATACCTTGATTCAGGGCCAAGGAATTGCCCGTTGAGACCATATAGTATTCATCCCTACTTGGTGATAAAAAAAGCAGTTGTACCCCTGTCGCTCTTTCCGAAATTTTATAAAAAGGACTTTCTAGAGACCCCCAAAAACCAATTCTTGCATGAATTGCTAAGGATCCAATAAGTCCAACATTAATTCCTTCAGACGTGTCAATTGGGCAAATACGCCCGTAATGACTAGGGTGGATATCCCGTATCCGAAAACTAGCTGTTCGCCCTGTCAATCCTCCAGGGCCCAAATAACTCAATTTTCGTGCATGAACTATTTGTGTCAATGGATTAGTTCGATCTAAAACTTGAGATAATGGGTGTAATCCAAAAAAAGATTCATAAGTCGTTGTTAATGGCGTTGACGTTACCAAATTATGAGGAGTCGGTATTAATTTATGGCGAATTGCTCCACATATAGTTCCTCGAACCACATGTTCTAAACGAACCAGAGCCAATCCGAATTGATCTTGTAAGAGATCTGCTACAGAGCGAATACGCTTATTTTTCAAATGATTCATATCATCAAGTGTACCCATTCCAAATTTCATTCCAATCAAATGATCCGTAGCTGCCAATATATCACGCGGTAACAAAAACGTATTGTTTTGGGGTATATTAAGATTCAGTCGACGGTTCATATTTCGTCGACCAATCCGTCCTAATTCGCATTTTTGTTGAAAGAATTTTTTTTGTAATTCTTTACATAAAGATTCCGAAAATACCGGGTCCCCCCCTACACAAGCAAATTGTTGATAAAACTCCAAAATGGCATTTTTCTTTGACCCAAAATTTGGTTTCTCTTTATCATTCAAGAAAGACAAGAAAATTTCCGGGTAGCAAACATTATCCAGAATTTCTTTTAGATTCAAACCCATAGCTGATGATAGAACTAGAATAGATATTTTCTGTTTCCTACTTACACGAGCCCATATCCTTGCTTTTCTATCAATCTCTAATTCTGATCTTCCTCCCCAATCTGATATTATGGTGCCGGTATAGACCGAAATTCCGTTATGGTCCAAATCCGACCGGTAATAAATACCGGGGCTTTGCAATATTTGATTGATCACAATTCTGTATATTCCATTTACTATAAAAGTTCCCAGGGAATTCATTAGCGGAATGTTTCCAAGCAAAATTGTTTGTTCTTGCATCTCCCTGCCGGTTTTCCAAAGCAATCCTGCGGATACATATAATTCAGAAGAATATGTAAGTGATTTATACACAGCATCCTTTTCTTTTATCACGGGTTCTACCAATTGATATGTTTCCACAAATAATTGAAATTCAATTTCTTGCTCTGTATCTTCAATTTTTGGAAACTTATAAAGTTCTTCCGGTAAGCCCTGCTCGATGAACCGACCAAATCCTTCAAATTGTATCTGATTAAACCCAGGTATTGTAGACATCAGTGCATTTACCTCTCGTAACATTTGAAACCAATTCCTCATTTGTTTAAAAATCCCAGTTTTGGATCATTCTTTATTGAATAATATCGATCGATCTAGTTCGGATGGAATTTATATTCTGTTTACCAAATCACATAAAATTTGACACAGCCATTCCATATATGGAATATATGAAATACGTATGAACGGAGGAATACATAACTTTTGCTACTCAGACTCAAATTGAAATTTGCAAGAGATACAAGAGGAAAGAATTTGAGAAAACATTCTTTTAAAATAAAAAGAATTGCTTAATTCGATTTCTTTAATGCGATTCCATTTCTACCATTATTATGAAATTACTCCGATTACTCCGATTGGATACTAAAAAAGAACCAGATCACAGGAATTGATCCCTTCACCGAGATAAGAATAATGAAAAACAATATAGAGTTTTTTTTATTATTTAATACCTTTATCTATCGGTTTTTTGTAAAAAAAACCGATTTGCGGAGAAAAGATATAAATTAGGACTATATTTGTAGAATTCGTAATAGACGTTTATATTGTAAAGCAAAGCGGGTTATAGTTAGTAAATAATCAATTTAAATACGTGCCCCGATATCTATCTATATATCGTATATAAGATAAGCAATTGGCTGTGTAATTTCTGTTATGGTTTCGGGGTTTACATATATGCATAATTGTTGCTATAATTGAAATGGAGAAAAATAAAAATGAAAATCGAAATAAATATTTTTTTTATTGAAAAAACGCAATAATATATAATAATTATTATTATTTACCATTTGGATTTTATTATGTCATTAAGGAAACATGATTTGAAGTCAGAGTCTAAGACTCGTTCATGAATTAAAAAATAGTTAATGGTTCCAATTTCTTATGACTTTTTACTTTTGTGATTGAAAGTCGATAGTTTTTGGTATGGATAAAAAAAGTTTTTGTTAGTAGGAAGGAAATGTGATTCAAAACGCAAGTACAATAAAAAAGGTCATTAATCCACCCCCAAAAGGTAATCTTTTCATATATATATATTTTGGCGGCATGGCCGAGTGGTAAGGCGGAGGACTGCAAATCCTTTATTCCCCAGTTCAAATCCGGGTGTCGCCTAAAAAAGGAAATAGCCTAATTAGGGTCTCTTGATACGTACTTGATTCTAAGCATTTAGTGGGCTGTAAATCTTTGTATTTAGAATTCAAGTCAATTTTTTAGTAAGCATTAGGAGTGTAAGGGTTATCAAAACTTCTTGATTCCCTTACACTCCTCTTGCAGTCAATTCGGTGCGAAGTAATATCCTAACTAATTAGTAGTTAGTAATTGTAATTGAAGAAAAGCGGGATATAATTTGTATACAAACTCAAAAGAATCTCTTAGTACTCAGGTATTCAATTAAGATTGGATTGACAAAACTTCTTTTCAGTAACCAACGAAATAGACTCTTAAAAATCATGTAGGATTATAGGTATGTGAATTTTTGGGGTTGGTTGATTAAATTAAGAAATATTCCGACAATTTTTTTGACTCTGTACCATTGATTTCACTATTATTAGTAAACAATAATGGAATAATTCCTGAATATTCATAGAAATAGGGGACAAAATTCACATGGATATTGTAAGTCTCGCTTGGGCTGCTTTAATGGTAGTCTTTACATTTTCTCTTTCACTTGTCGTATGGGGAAGAAGTGGACTCTAGAAATACGACTTAACTTAGCTAATTTTAACTAATTGAGTTTTTAGTTGAGGAATCAAACCTTATGAATTGTTTTATAGATTATGCCGTAAAGTTTTTTAAAAGATACTAATGTAAATCAAACAGATATTTCAAAAATGCCTTTGGTTATGTTTATTTTTTTAAAAGAAATTTTAGATAATAGAAAATGTTTTTCAAATGCCTTTTTACTAACTTTCACCGAGCAGGCTCCGATCCAAATTATATGGAGAACAAGAGGCCGTTTCGTTATGTTTTGCTTTCTCCTCATAAAAAAAGCCACGATAAAGCCATTCTCTTATTAGTAGAATCGTAAAGTAATCAGATACGTACTTTCTAGAGGAAAGAACATAGGCATCGTTGTTGTTCAACAAAAAATATACAATACACATCATAAGATCTTGGTTGCATTACAGATTGGACACTTATCACTTATTTTATCATTTTCTCAAATGGATTTATGCTTTATCGATTCATTTCATATCCTGGTTTAAGTCTTAAATTAAAATAATGTACGAGATTTTTTTGTAGAACTTCTATGAAGTTTCCATACCACAGAACTCGGTTGATCATATATCAACCAGTCGATCAATTAAATGACTTTTCTCTTGGATTGAGAATGCTAAAAAAATTTGTAAATTGATACATACCTTTTTTTCTTTCTTTGATTCTTTCGGCGGATTCTAGGACTTTTTTGAAATAAGTCGAAAGCTAATAATTGGAACGGTAAAAGAAAAGTAAGAATTACCTTTCGATTATTTCGGATTGATCATAATCAATATCAATAAAAATCGATCAACTAGATGTAGCAAAACATAGAATTAGGATCAATATGTACATAACATATATGGGGATACATATTATAGATTAGTATTATTAGTATTATAGATTAGTAAAATAAATTAAGTCTGTATCTTTAGTATAGTATAACTTTATACACGACAAAAAAACGAATAATCTAATACTAAAAAATAGTAAAATAGTATAGTAGAAAGAAATATATATTTCTTTCTACCATACTGCTATCAAATCGAATACTGATGATTATAGCCTGCTTTTTTCAGTTAAGAAACGAAATTGGAATACTTTATTTCCATTTTTCACTCATTAATAAAGAACGAAGAAGTTAAGTTTTATTCAAACTAATCATTTTGGCTGACCGTTTTTACATAAATGATAAGTAGAAAAGCCGTAGGAACTAGAATGAAGAGCGCAGTAGCAATAAATGCAAGAATATTTACTTCCATAATTTCATCATTTTTTTAGTTCGCAATAACTCGGGATTTAATCCCATAGAGATGATTAAAATGTCACCTGTAAATTCAATGGAATGTCTTCCATTTTTATGATATTGAATCGGATTAATATCATGAATAACAATATATGAACTCTCATATCAATTCGCCATCGCAAATTGAATAGTATAACATAGGAGAATCTTTTATCCATACTGAATAAAAAAATCTATTAGATAAATTTGTGATCTAATCAAGATATCATTCTTTTTCCCATAAACTAAAGTTTTTCTTGTACAATCAATCATCTAAGGAAGTCTCATCTGACCACTTTTCTTTTTCTTTTACACTTCCATTGGTTACAAAAAAACCAAAAAGAAATAGACAAAAATAGATGAAAAACGGACATAAAGGGGTTAAGTTCTAAAATACCTTTCTTTTTCTTTTGTTGGTTATTGGATCCGTCGGGACTGACGGGGCTCGAACCCGCAGCTTCCGCCTTGACAGGGCGGTGCTCTAACCAATTGAACTACAATCCCAAGGAACTAAGGTATACAATATCTTTTTTTTAT